TGCATAAGGGAACAGCACGAAGCGATGATATGCTTCGCAAGCAAATGGGTCAATGACTAGATAGCCACGGTAAGATGGAAGGCCCGCGCAAATGCCCTTAGAGTCGTCGGTCGAATTACCGATCAATTATATTCTTGGATGAGCGGAACATCTTTGAGACAAATCATCTCCACCCGGGTACATAGCTTCATCCAAACCATGGATCCACGAATTGTTGCCTCGCTCGAGAAAAGAGCTTCGTAGTTGCGAGTTCTGGGCCGATGAGCGATATGTAATCCTAGGATTAGAACTATGCTTTACTACTTCCATATAGTAGTTAGATCTTTTCGATTTTTTAGATTTTAGGTCTTTTGGCTAGTCTTCATTTCCCTTTCTTCTATTTTTTCAATATGGATAGCAAGAGCATGAATAGGCCTACATGGGATGGAAGGAAGGAAAGATGGAAGGAGAGAAGGACTGAACGACAAAAGGAAATACCTCTTTGTTTGCCTTGGAATGAATTGGTTTTTTCAACTGCTGAATAGGTTTCGGAGCTTAACTTAAGTAAGTCTTCAGTACGCTTTTAGTATCCGGATCGATAGAGACTGATCCCTTTCTACATACATAGCCCCACCCCACCAGATACATACATACTTTTTCTCCTTTCTCCCATAAAGCTTCCTTTCCTGAATCTTAGCTCTTATCTTTCTTATTTATTCTGACTACTATCACTTTATAAACCGGGCCTGGATAATTAAACCTTAACGTATCTGGGTAGTACGCCTGGAACAAGAAGGTTCGTCGTACAATTTCGGCGATTACAAAAATAAAGGAGTATATCCCTCTCCCTTAGTGTCTTTCCACTTCCGTCGTTCAGGAACAAACACTTCGCCTAATTCTTTTGAATCCCGGCCCGCTTTTTCCCCACTAACTAATTACGTTACGACCACTGAACAAACTTGGTTGACGAACATAGTTTATGCGCCGCTAATGTAGCGGCTTGTCGAGCATTTGACAAACTCACACCATCCATTTCAAATGGGATTTGTCCTGTGGACACACGAGCAATCCAACCCGTAGGATTTCCTTTTTCCTCTTCCCATTCTGACTTCTGTAGGTTTCCCGGTAATAGGGAGATCTGCGAGAACTCTTACCCATATCTTACCATTTCTTCGGAATTGTCCGCTCATAGTACGATGGAATTGCCCAATTATAGCTCGACGCGCTGCTTCAATGGCTCGATATGAAAGACGACCAGCTCTACAACTTTTAGTGCCATATCTTCCAAAACCAAGTCGTGTACCGTCCGGTTTGCAACCCCTACTACATCTGCCTTTACGATATTTACTAGATTTCGTACGTTTCGGATATAGCACGTCCCCTTTCTTTTTGACTATATGAAATCCACACTTTGACACCTGAGATTCCGTAACGAGTAGATACTTCCGCAGGAGCATAATCTATTTTCTGGTTAAATACATTACTAGATGTTTTTCCATACTTTCCGCATTCAGTTCTAGCTATTTCTGCACCTTCTGATCGACCTGAACAACATATACGGATCCCCTCCACCCCTTTTTTCATTACTAATCGAATATCCTTCACTATTTGACTAAAAATGGAGCGAAATGATCTTGTTTTGTTCCTCGGTTGAAAAGAGATATCTTGAGCAATCGGAGAAGCACTTTGATAAACAGATTTGATCTTGACCGACTCAATTAAGGTATTAGTCTTTGTTCTATTAGACAACAAAGATCGCATTTTTTTCACTTCGTTCAAATAAAAGTTGTACCCGTACGGAATTCTTCTGTTTCTCAGTATGATCTCTATCATCATCTCTATTCCCTTTATCAATTCTCCTATCCCACCTAGGTCTATGAATTTCTCTATCAATTCCATTACCTTATCCTTAGCCATGAGGTTCCAACATTTTTTCCTGAATTTTCGTAGGAGTTGTTCCCGGGCATACTCAAAAAAAAGGTTATTATACACCCCAACCCCGTCCCTATTATACACCCCAACCCCGTCCCTTGGAAAGAAAAAGGTAGCACCGAAGAAAGGAAAGAGCGAGATGGTGGTTTTTGTTGTTCCCGCGAAGCGAGGATGATTCGACCAGCGAATGAAGTGGGTCAACTTTTTGTCTTCGGCCAAAAACTTTTTCTCGCTGGTCGAGCTTTCGACAAAAAAAGCGAAACGTATTCTCTTATCTAAGCTTCTTCCCTGTGCGTTAGCTCCCCCCATGGTAGATGGTTCAACCACGCCCGGTTCCACGAAATGATTGAGAACTACGACGGGGTCGAAATGCATTTGGTTCTTTGTCTTCAATAAGTATTGCATGACCGAATAATTCAAGGAAGGGCGCACCGCAGGGAGGGTCCTTTTAAGTGGATGACTCGTCGGGCTGTCGGAGGGGGACTTCTTTGACTTCTTTGAGAAAAAGAACTTGAATAACTTCGTTTTTCTGAAGGAGTCGTCATTTAGGAGGGCTATGTCATTTACAAGCCCGGCGTATTTCGGATGCTTGAAGGCCCCGCTGACCCGAAGTGATTTAGAAAGATTCTTCTTTATCGATGGTGATCGGTCATGGTATCCATAGCGTTGCTTCTTTTTCGGCCAAATCCTGATTTCGTTTTGCTTCTCCCGGTCGTCGAGCCTGATCGGCTCGACTCTTTTCCCTGCCCCCCGGCCTCTCACTTCGTTTCGTTCTTCTTCTGTACCGTCGCTTGAATGAAGACACCCGATCGGCCCGACTTTACCAAATGCCCACCACTGGCCCTTCCCCTTTCCGGGTCTGGATTTTTCGCGTCGTTTCTGTCGTCGTGGTCGACGGGGAAGAAAGAAATGAATGAATGTTCTTTTGGGAAAATGTAGAATAATACACCTACCGAGACGAAAGCCAAAGGTGAGTCTAGTAGGTGGACGTATCGAACCGAAATAAGATCTAAGATTGACATCTTGATACACTGATTTACCATAATAATAAATAGAGTCAATGCGGACTCCGCCGTGGGAAGAGCCGCTTCTTTCTTGCTTGATAGGGGGGCTTCCATTCACCAGCGCAGACTAAAAGTGCTCTCCGAACCGTGCTGGATAGTCACCCATCACACGGCTCTCAAACCCAACCTGTGGTGGATCCCGGGTGACAAAGTAAAAGCCTTTGATCCTTTGCCCCATACTTTGAGATGCTCCTCCCCGCCGATCAAGCAGCGACGCTGCTCTTAGCTTTAAGCCGCTATCGTTCGGTTCGGATAAGTCAAGTCCCTTCGGTCAGTTCGCTCAGGTGATCCTCCCTTATCTTCCCTAACGTTCAGAGTTGTTCTGGTTTGAGAAAGGAGCACCGGCCGAGCGCCCTGAATGAATAATAAATTGACAGCAGAGGTAATTGCAGATTCTTATTCGAACGAGTTGAAGCTAACAACATGTCGATTACACACCGGGGGTTGGTAAGAACTGAGGGACAATGCCCCTCTAACCTAAGTGGGCCTACCTGCGAAGCAACTGGTACTTGAGCGGGGGGGGGGCGGTTTGGTTTCGTGCAAGGCCCTCGCAGCAGGAAGAGGCAGTTGTCATTTGAAAGAAAACGCTCTTTGTTTGTATAAGGTTCCAAACCTTCGCACCCTGATGAAAAAGCCCTTTCTTTTCTATCTTATTAGTAAAGCCTAAACGTCCTTATTGAAGCCTAGCTAACGAGAAATCAAAGCGATAACGCACCTTTCCTAAGATTAGAATCGAAATAGAAGAGAAGGCCTTTCTTTCTCAAAGTAAACTTTCTCCCTTCCCTTCTTGCTTTAGAAAGATTGCAGCTAGCGTGCTGGACTAATATAATAGAAAGTCAAGGCTCTTCTCCTGTTCTACGAATCTACAACTCTCTTTACTGAGCGAGACTCCATCTATATCCCTACTAGTGGTTATTCTTTCCAGGCCATTTGTTTGACAGCTTAAACTAGACCCCACTTTCGATTAGATAGGTTTCGGTCTTAATCAAGATAGGTCAAGGGCGCGTCGGAACGGTCGGTAGCTACTTAGTCTCATCCGAGAGTCTAATCTCCTTGTACTGCTTTTTTCTTTTTCAAAGAAAAAAGGTCGATTTAGGCTCCTTCCCTTCCACCGCATAGCTGCGGTAGCAGGTACTACGAGCCCTCTGTCCCACGCATTTAACCGGCTCGCGTGGTTCACCGGTTCCACCGAAAACTCTCATTTGTTGAAGCGGAGCATAGTGCGCTTTAGGCGCCGAGCGAGAAAGGTCTCTTCTTTCGTTTCGGTTTATTCACTGATCTGAAACTTAGCACTTGTTTTCTTATTGATTCCAGGGGCGGCGGCGTTCTTGAATGAAGTCTATCCGAACCGAATTAGCACTTCTCAGATCAGGCGAGGCCTCTCCAGCGGAGCTGGGCGCCGGGGCCCTGGCTGCACTAGCGATTGGCACATAGGGGAGTGGTTGCCCGGCTTTCTCGGCCTGGTATCCTGCACCTCGCGTTCATGATATCTACATTCAACTGTGCCCCGGAGACACGGTCGAAGCACGCCCGCCCAGTGTGCTTCTTTCACGACATGCTCTGGTCCCGGGTGTCTTCCAGTGGTCTTCTAGCGTTAGAAGAAGTCGTGTCCGTCCCGGACATCTGCAACGCCCTTCCCCGCCTTTTTTTTGAATCTGGGGTGAAGGAAAAGACTGACCCCTTCGGTGACTTTCGCGGTCGCCCTCACTGAACCGACTTGAATCTGAACTACGATTCAGATCAAGTCTTACCGAAATCGGATTTCCTTTTCGTGCCATATGCGCTTAGACTTTACTTTTTTCCCTTTTTTATTCCCGGTCCAATATTAGTGCAATTGCCTTCTTAGATTAGAGCCAGTAACTTCGTACTGAAAATTGGAGAAAAAAGAGTTCCAGAGGCATCTTCCATTCATATCGATTTTGGTTTTTCTGCACCATATTTTGATCTCCCTTTTCTTCGATCCGGAATTCCCAACAAATCCTTGACTCCTCGAATACAATGGGATTTCACACCTGGCGAATCTTTCACTCTACCTCCTCTTATTAAGACTATAGAATGTTCCTGCGAATTATGACCTTCGCCCGGAATGTGAGCAAATATATCATGTCGATTGCTCAACCGTACTTTGGCTATCTTACGTGGAGCTGAATTAGGTTTTTTCGGTGTTCTCGTTGGTACACGCGGGCGTACTCCTTGCTTCTGGGGACATTGATCCGAAGCTCGAGTACGGTCCGTGCGCCGTTTTTCTTCTCTACCATGACGAATCAATTGATTTAATGTAGGCATCTTTCTTTCTTTTGTCCTTCCCCCCGATTTTTGCCCTATCACTAGTGGTTACTCCCGATCCGAAGCACCCCTTTTCCATTCATAGAGAGATCCAATCGTCAAAATCAATAAAAAGGCCATCATGGACCAAGATCCAAAGGGATCAATCTTGTTGGGAGGTACTGCCCAAGGAAAGGAAAAGGTGACTTCCGGATCAGGGATAATAAATAAAATAGAAACAAGATAAAATCGTATATCAAAACGACTTCTGGCATCACCGAAAGGATCGAAACCACATTCGTAGGCCGACAATTTTTCTGGATAGGTCGAACTATTGGAAGCAAATGGAAAAGGAACACCGAGTGGGATCAAAGAAACTAGCGGACTGATCACTAAATAGATAAAAATAGGTGCAAATTCTGACATCACCACAGCCCACTTTGTTTTCTCGCTCCTTGCTCGCGGAGCGGCATACCGAAAAAAAGATAGGATTTGAATCGATGACTTAAGCCCTTGCGCTATTCCCCCCTGATCGCATCGTAGATAGCAGTCAGAGTCAGTACGCTTTCTATTCTCTTTCGAAAGTGAGATCACCATCGGCTTGTTTTGTTGAAATCGAGAAAGGTCACTCCTAAAAGCAACCTTTCTCTTATATACGATAAGACGAAAAGCATTTAGTTCGATCGAGTTCTATCTATATCTATCTTCAAATCACAGAAAATGGAAAGAAGAGCGCTTTTGCCAGCTAATCGAGTGCCTTTACTAGAGAGTGATTACTAAACTTACTCTATGAAAATACAAGCGAAAGCTTGAAGAAAAGATAAAATGCGAACTTTCGCGCCTTCGAAAAGGCTTTAATTAAAGTGGATTCGGGAATGGGTGCGTCCTCTCAGCTTTAACTTGTCGCTATCTCAATCACTGAATTCAATTTCCATTTTTTTGATTGTACGGGTGCTGAGGGGCTTCTATATAAAGCGAAAGCCCTCCGGACAGAGGGAACGGAACCCGCGCATCTCTGTTGACTTCATAACTACCTTGTTACCTTTCAAGCTTTCCTGAATTCTGTCTGTCACGTATGGAATTGTAGTCTTTGGATGAACTACGGCTTCGTGCTGCGGCAAAGATTTCTCTGTATCAGGTACGCATCGCAAGAGCATATGAAACAAAAAAAAAGTCAAACTTCTTTTTCCGCCCTCAGTCTGACTAACCTTTCTCTGTTCTGCATGAGAAAAGGTTATCAAAAGGTACTTTCGAAGGATATCGGGACTCAATTCAATTTAGTACCACCCTTCCCGCCAGTCTGCCCTTCCCCGAGTCTTTCTCTTTCTTTTGGAGTGAAAACAGTAATTGAAATGAGTCATTTCACGGATAATGCTTACCGAGGAAAAAGATACTTTAGCATTACTACTACCAGAAAAGAAGAGTTCAGCCTTACCCAGTTCTTTCTATTTATCCCTTATTCGGATAGAATCGGAGCTATTTAACAGAGGAACGTAAGCCAACTCCCAACTCTCATTAGCGAAGCGTTAGTAGCAATCTTTCTATCAATTACTTTCCTTGCCATCTTGATTGCCGCTCCGCACCTTACCTTTCTTCCCGGAAAAGAATTTCACCCTCACTCATCCCATCTCCCCTTCCTCCAACTGCGCTTACACCGAAAGTGACAAGAGCTTCTTCTTTTTTCACAGCTTCTTCAACTTGAACGGATTCGATTCCGAACCTTTTGAGTAACTATAGTGATTCCTTCCCTTTCTCTTCCTTCTTTCCCAGAGCTAATGGCTCATTTCACTCTCTTTAAATAAGACCGGGAGTCACTCGCTTCCTCAAGCACGGGAAAGAGAGAAGATCTCTTATTTATGCCCACTCTTCCAAATTGAATTTCCCTTCTTCCAAGAGCTAAATCGATGGCACTTGGGATCCTTCCCTAAACTAAAGAATTTACTTACCTTGCGCCGGTATCATTTGGCTTGAGCCGGGAACTCCTGTTTACCTTGAGACAGGTATTCTTTATTATAGATATCACCGTTCAAGCGGAAGACTAATCAGACTTTCTCTCGTCCAAAGCATGAGTGAACGGTCGATTCTCTAAGAGAGGATTTGTTCACAGCCGAGTCTGTCAAAGAGCTTGGGTAAGCATTCAAAGCAAAAGCAGTCTCCTTTCACGACCACTTTTCAGTATCAATGAGTGCTGCGGGAACAACAACCTTTTCTTCTTCTGAGTACCACTCTTGGGAAGAACATCCTTCCGCTAGCCTTAAAGCACCTAGCTCCTTAACCTTCCTCGTACTAGTGGATGAAAGACCTCGTCTGGGCAACCTATTTGCATCCTGTGCTGGTAACACCAGTTCGCATCTGGCTATTCCACTTCATATAGCAATTAATGGCATTCTCCAGTCCAATCCGATTCTGCATGAATCGCATTCTCCAGTCCGATTCCGCATGAATTGCTTTCTTTTCTCCAGTCCAATCCGATTCTGAAAAGACTGAGCACAGCCTGTTGGTTGCCTCTCCATCGGGGAAATCCAGCCTTTATAGTTCAGCTAGCCTATTAGGCGCTGTGTAAGAGCTCTATGCTATCTATGGAATAGCGGTCAGTGCTGCTTGATTGACTGCTTTAAAGTTTGAAACAAGTCTTGGATTCGGAAGAGAAGTAGGCGTAGAGGATATTGAGAAAGATGGTTAACTGCTTGCTAACTGCTTTAGGTTTAGGAGTGCCGGCTCCAGGCTAGAGAAAAGATAGGCTATTACTGAAGCGGAATTTTTGCCTAGAGGCATTTCTGATCATTGCCCTTGTATTGTTAGATCTAGCATTTAGTTTAGAAAGGTCAATCTACCCTTTAAGTTCTTTAATTTCTGGGCGAAGGTTGAGGAATTTTTCAGGTATACCCACATAAAGATGTTCCTGAACAGTCTCGGAGAAGGCCACCAGCACCCCGACGAATGTCCCGTGGCAGCACCATGCAAGTCTTTGTTCCTCTTGGAAGCACCATCCCTATTTTTTTTTTAATTTGAACGGAAGGAAATTCCCAAGCAAGAAACTTGGTTACCTTCATACTTGGCTCCGTTTTCTTCGAATAGAAAGCAGAGACAGCAATTTCAACATCGTTAGCAATCCTCCGGTTAGGATCATGAGGGAGAAGAAAGTCTCCATCAAAAACAGCTCGGCACCTCCAAACCCAAATATTCCATGCTATCGCACAGAAGGTCGTACGCCACTGGCAATCAAAACCAAACTTAAGATCTTTACAAGAAGCATTGCTACATAACCAATCCGTGAATGCCAAGGAGTAGAAGGCACTTTGATGCTCAGTGGGAATAAAGATGTTCCAGATCAATTTTGCAAAGTGACACTCACGCAAAACATGTAAACAATCCTCAAAGGTGTCCACATCTAGAACAGCTGCTAGACTCTGAAAAATGACTCTCCCAACGAATCCGGTTTGAGATACTAAGCCAAGGTCGGGTGGTCTACCCTTGGCTTAGTTTAATCAATGAATCGAAAACAAGCTTAAAATGCACATTTTTCTCTCTACCATTAGAAAGCTAGCCTGTCCACTGAAATAGGAAATAGAAAGCGCTCTCCTTGGCTCTAATGCCTATAGTAGTATATTAAAAACTCTTCCCTACAATCCTTCTCCTTGGAACCAGTAAGTTCCCCCTTTGCTTTTCATGAACCGGTCCGAAACCAGGGCTGTGGAATGTCCACCAGTTCGACCATTGAATCTATCAGCCGTCATGAAGGAATGAGCGAAAGACTGACTGTAAGTTCGAGCAGTGTCTGGTTGAAGGAAGTGAGCTCCTTCGTCGCTCCTTTAGTGCCTGAAGGCTAAAGAAGGAAGTAGCGAGTGAAGGTGACATCTAAGGCTTAAGTAAGGGAAAGAAAAGCCGGTCTTTTTGAGCCTTTGATTTGAAGCCTATCTATGCTACTAGTGAGCCTTTAGCCCATTTATTCTTTAAAGTGAAGGACCTTAGCCTATTCCTCTATTCCTTGAGAAAGTGAACCTTTTACCGGTCGATAGAAGGGCCCTAGAAGATAGGTCAAATAAGATAGGAGGTTGCAGATCGAAGAAGCAGGGTTCTAGTATAGGAGCGAAGCCACTCGACCGCAAGGTGCAAAGCCACTCGACTGTAAGGAGAGGGAGAGGTTCAATTTAAATATGGAAGGATGGAATGGCTTATTCGAATAGAGACGAGACCTTACACTTCGCAGATAGGATGGTCGGAAAAGGGGGAATACGGTTATGTCTAAATGCATGGGCTCAACCCCCAGTTCCTATAGAAGATAGGTTAGTGGAAGGTAGGCGCCTTCACTTGACTTCCTCGTGTAGTAACTTTCACTTGCTTCCTCTCACAGTCCATCGCTCTAGTGTCTACTAGAAAGAAGTAGTAGTCTTAATCGGTTGACTAGAAGCCTATCTCACGCCCCTTCCTCCTAGCTCTAGCTATCCAAGTCCAACCTCCTGTCTTACTCCATCATGTCTCTTCTGAAGGCCTTTGTCTATAGGTTTATTTAAGATTAGACTAGAAACCTTCTTTCATCAAAGCAGAAAGCCGAGAACTACGATTTTTGAATAGCAGTTACAGATCGAAGGAAGTGATAACGTTCAAAAATGCCCGCTTTCTTGGATCAATTCCATCACTGATTTAAGGAAGAAAAGGGGCCAACTGGAGCAATGACAGAAGACTGACTTTCTCCTTTGCCTGCTACTCAAAAGAAAAAGCCAGCCACTCCTTTCGTATTGACATAAATAGTAACGCCGACTTCAAGTTTGAGTCCATCGGCCAGGTCACTTAAATAGGTCCCACGCTTTCCGGCCTTTATCGTTAGCGAAACGAAAACACCAGGGCTGGATGGGGATCCTGTCGTACAATATCCAATTCCGATCCCGATCCGCGTAGAAACAGGCAGATGAGGCCAAATCGATAGACTAAGCAGCTTTCCGTAGAGTGCTATGAAGCATGGCTTCTTTCCATCTAATTCGGGATGCTTTTCGCTAAATAATAGGTCTATAGGCAAAGGGAAAGGGGTGCTTGAAAAGGCTTTCCTGCCTGGCAAAGTACAGGGCTATCAGTCGGCTAACCACCCTAGCTAGCATTTTATATAAGATAGGGCGTTCATCAAGCCTTCTTTAAGTCGGAGTGTAGCGAAGTGATTCTCCAAAGAGTGAAAGTGGAACAAGAGCTGTCGGGATAGTTGCCTGCATCTCCTTAACAGTAGAGAGAGCTATTTCTCACCAGTGAGGGCTAAACAGAGTTCATCATCTACGAGATTGTCCCGCTTCATCGTCATCTACGAGATTCGAGTTAGTCCGTTGTTGTTCTCTCTTTTAGTCGTATGTATTCTTTTTCTCTTTTAGCCTATGTTCATTTCTATAGTAAGCAAGTGCTACAACTCAATAGGGACAGCTAGTCTTCCTTCCTGGGTGCTTGCCCGGGGTTGGTGTTAAGTACGCTCTTTAGCATCGACCTTAAGGAGAGTTACTAACCTTCATCGTCGTTGGCTAAGCAGCTAGTTGCCTTCTTAGCCTTCCTAGACCGCTAGTTGACTTCTTAGCCTTAAGGGCTTGAAGAAGATAAGGGCATGGAGATTGACCCAGCTCATCGACCTTCTAGTAAAGCTAAGCAGCTAGCACCTTAAAGAAATTGATAGTTAGCCGTCCGAAAGCATTCAAAATGTATGAACTCCGGAGCTAGGTTGTATGACTTCCGTCCTTACTACTAAGGCTAGCTAGTTGCCCCACCTCCTAATAAATCTTGCCTTCCTCTGCTGCCCCGGGAGAGTGAGTTTGTATGCCTGTTGGGTCTTTTCCTGGCTTTCTCACTAGGCAAATTATCAAGTCGATGCTCATATAACTGCATTTTGATACTCTCACTTTTCCCTTCGATGAGCTGATCTTTAATTGCAAAAGTGATAGCTTATATAACTGCATTTTGATACTTTTTTGAAGACGAGAAAGAGTTAGCCTTAAATGTCCCTATTCAATAGGCTTTCTTTCTCCCTGTAGTTGGTCAACAACCAAATCTAGCTAGCAAGCAAGGTCATTAATACGCTAAAAGAAGGCAATTTAAGGCCCAATATTTCCCCCTGTTTTTCCTAAAGAGAAATATCCTTATAGAAAGTTTTAGGGCTTGAGTCAAGCATTGGTCTAAAGACAACCGCTACTCTTTTCTATCATTACTAGACTAAATATAGGGCCCTAAGGGCTAAAGTCATGATAGACAAGAAAGGGAGACTGAAAGCTTGCTGCGAACGGGTTAGTTAGTCACTAGATGATAGCATCCCTACTGAATTAGAGGAAGTGAAAACAGACTGAAAAGGATAGGAAGGAGACTCGACCTTAGGGAGAGAAAATCCCTTTTTCTCAATCTCTTCTAGTTAGTAGTACCTACCGGATGAATTACTTTCCTTAAAGGCCTACCTTCCTTGGCACATAGATTAGCATTATTCCCCTTACCTTAGATACGGAAAGCATGTCAGACTGTAGAGTGGGCTTCCTACAATCGGGGGCGAGTCACCTTCATGCGGGGCTACCTAGCTACCATGGAAGACAAACCTTCCCCCATTGCCCATTCGAAGGGCGCTGACTTTCATTATCAGGGTATTTTCGAGGGGTGAAAGGTGCATGTGGGGTTTTCGTACGCGGCTTAAAGCAAGCATTTCAGGCATTTCTTAATGAATAGCTAGATGGTCTCCGCCGTCTAGGATCTATAGATAGAGACCACGAGGGGAGAAGAACATCATCAAGTTCCTTTTTTCCGGGATTTTGGCTACCTATAGGCGAAAGAATTCTACTTTTCTCGGCTGACTATTCATAGGCGAACGAATTAGGCTTTTGAGAAGGACTAAGCAGCAATCTCAGTGAAACGTGAGAGGCTCATTGCGTACGAGCTTCAATAGTGAGAGCTAAGCTAGGAACGGGGAAGGATGAGCAGAGAGGGAAGGACTTTCTAACTGAACTTGACTTACCCATAGAAGGAACGACTTAAAGGGTTCAGGTTTCTGGTTGAATACCTATCCCTGCCTTCTAGCATTCATGCCTCATCTTTCAGATTGATCTATCATTCCATACCGGATTTCTGATATCTCTATCTTTTTGATCCGGATTTCGTATCTATCTTTCTCATATTTGACTGATTTTGTATGCTCATGCCTAATCCTCTTGATTAGACTATCTATGCCTATCTTTCAATCCGGATTTGATATCCCTCTCTAACCTCTTCAAGGCATGGGAAACCTAAAAAAGCAAAGGAGAGGCTAGCGGCGAAAGCAGATTGATAGGGGGTCACCCGGCTCTTTCTAACTAAAGGTCGGCGTATCCTATCACCTAATCTTTCTAAGGAGCGAGAGCATGGGAAACCTCTCAGATTGAACTAGGCCTTCTGAAGCATACCTTGCATCGTCTAACTGCCCCCGCTAAATCATGATTGAATGTCTCATTTTCCTCTTTCTTCTTTCTCGTCTTTGACACCATTCGTCTGATCATGGCTAAGACTCACTAACATTCTCTTTGCCAGCAGGCTCCCACTTGCTGGTTCCGGGCTTGCTGGCCTATAATCCAGATTGATCTATTCAGATTGAGGAAACACCGAGTTCAGGTCTTCTTTCTATGCCCCAACTGGATAAACTCTGAGATTTCTCACTATTCGTATGAAAATGGGGAAACAGTCTTTCTCAGACTCAAATCCTTCTTTGTTTATGCCACGGACTCCCCGAACGGACTTATAGCAGCAATACCAGCCAGAACCTCTGATGAGACCTATCCATCGTACTATCACTCTCCGCTATTAGTATTAGAGAGGCTTTTCACCCACATGCGGGTCATCCTTCTCTAATACCTGCTATAGGCAAGCTAAAATAAGGGTCCACCCTCATGCTTTAAGCCTATAATAGAAAGGGTATAAAGAGGTATCCTTAACGTGGTTTTGACCTAGGTAAAATAGCATTCTATTGGGATCAAAATCCCCCCTGACATGTATTGGATGAAAGGTCCTAACTCCTAGCAAAGTCATTCTTAACTGTTTTTCCCCTTCCTTATCTGTTTTTCCCCTTACCTTTGCCTGTCTTGAAAGCTTCTGGCCGGGGAGATGCGGAACATTCTTTGCCTCATCTTTCATGCCTACCTACCATGCTAATCAAGATGGAAGATCTCATTTCGAATTTGAGTTTGGAAACTTCCCTAGTTGAAATGGGTAACGTGTTCCGCTGCTTGGACTGACTCTTGCTATTGGAAACATATGCTCCCTAACGGTTTGGGCCCTTCCTTTCGTTTGATGGCATGCGCCTTCTTAGAATAAGGCTAGGAGCTATTCTCCAGTGATGGCTGCCTTCACCCTATGAGTGGGGTCTTTGCCTGGAAAAAGGCTTTCACTATAGAAAATTATCAAGTAGATGTTCCCTGAAATGTAAGCTATTTCGAAAGCAATGGTGGCTAGGAATGGTTTTGCTGTCTAGCTCTTGCAAGCAAGGCGTGAAGCGATTCTCTTGAGCTCTAACCGGCTAAACCCGCTTTGGTGGCCCGCCCCAAGTCTTGCCCATAGCTGACTTCTTTGCTAGATGATATCGAATAGTACGACTAGAGTTCAATCCCTCATAAAGTCATAGTACGACTACAGGGAAAGATATCTGAAAGTAGCCTTTTACCCCGTTATTCGATGGTGAATGCAGCCTAGCTCTCCCCATTCAATAGGCTAAGCCTATCCCTTTGCCGTAAAGCTAAGACAGAACTCAGCTAGGACCGAAGAGAGGATTGCCAACCGGATGAAAACCGAAGAGAGCATTGCCAGTTTCATTCCAGTCTTTTCTCAATTGAGAAGTCAACCAACAGGTCAATCCTTCCCTTATATCATATCCATTTTACACAGTCTTTGTTGAAATAGTGTAAATAGTGCGAGACTTTCAACTAATGAAATCTAAACCAGCTAGTTCAGTCAGATACCGGCTAAGCAACCTCTAAAGCAGCTATCGGAGCAGTAGCAGCTTGAAATTCGCATACCAAAGACGATGGAATTCCCCACTTTCTAATGCAATACGGCAAAGCTCGCCTCCTCGCTTTTGTTCAATTATAAATAAATAACCACTTTAATGGAGATTTATAGCATCATTCAAGTAAATACAGATTAAGATCGTAAAAACATAAGCTTGTAATATAGCTACACCTAATTCCAGACCGGTTAATGCAAGAACTATAAATAAAGGACCAAGATCCCCTATAAAATACAAAATATCATTCATACATAGCATAGTCCAAGCGAACCCACTTAAAATCTTTACTAAACTATGACCGGCCATCATATTAGCAAATAAACGTATTCCTAAGCTTAATGCGCGAAAACAATAAGAAATTAGCTCAAGGAGTACTAAAAAAGGTGCTAACGGCAGTGGGACTCCTGCGGGTAATAAGATGCTTAAAAAATGAAGCCCATTTCTTTGAAATCCCACTATAGTAATGCCAATAAAAATAGAAAATGAGAGACCTAAAGTAATGAGAAAATGACTTGTAACTGTGAAGCTATAAGGTATCATACCCTGAAGATTACAAAATAACAAAAAAGTAAAAGTGACCAAGATGCAAGGGAAAAACTTTTGTTTAACATTTCCGGAAAGACCCCCTATTTGTTCGTTTACCAGGTTCAGCACGAAATCATAAATAAGCTCTACCAAGGATTGCCAAGCATTTGGTACTAAGTTTCCTCCTCCTTTTTTAGTAACAAAATGAATCAGAAGTAGGACCAAACTGAGAGTTAGCAGCATAAACAAAGA